AGAAGGAAGTTTGAGCTTAATGCAAATGGCTAAAATATCTGCTGCTTTGTATGATTATCAATCCCATAAAAAGTTATTCTATGTATCAATCCTTACATCTCCCACTACTGGTGGGGTGACCGCTAGCTTTGGAATGCTGGGCGATATCATTATCGCCGAACCTAATGCATACATTGCATTCGCAGGTAAAAGAGTAATTGAACAAACATTGAATAAGACAGTACCCGAGGGTTCACAAGTGGCTGAATATTTATTCCATAAGGGCTTATTCGATTCAATCGTACCACGGAATCCTTTAAAGGGTGTTCTGAGTGAGTTATTTAGGCTTCACTCCTTTTTTCCTTGGAAGTCAAATTCAATTAAGCGGAGCCTAAATTCATTTCTTTTTTAGTTCCTTTTTTTCTTTGTAGCGAACAAAACTAATAGATAGTTTATCGGAATCAAAGTCAAAATCTATTTTTTTTGCGGCTATAAGGCTATAATTCAAATTCTTATTAGAATTTTAGAATTTTTTTTTTTTATAAAGAATTCTCAAAAAAATTCTTTATTTTTTAACGGTCTTCCTGATTAGGGGTCGGGAAAGAAACCCCTTTTAACAACATAAATAAGATTAACAACATAAATAAGAAAGAAAATTCTTTTTTCTGCGAAATTCAAATTAGGCAAGAAAAAGAAACCGAAGGTCGTCTTTCCTTCTTGTTGCGTATGTATCACGAATTCAAATAGAGAAAATATCGATATAGAGTATCTTTTCTTTCTACTCGAATCTACCCATAAGTCCCTATTTTTTTACTAAGAACTGGTGTTGTTGGATTGAATTCAAAATTATAACGGAATAGTTACGAAATTCAATTTGGAAGAAACTCTTTATTTCGGTTTTGATATTAATTTGAACTCTAAATAAAATTGAATATCAAAATTGGAATTGAATTCAATTTTCAGACAAGACTGGATTATCATCCCTATATTTATATCTTTCATATCGAAAGAGAAATAAGATAATAAAGACGAATAACTTTCATTTCGTTAATTATCTATTGCTTGGCTAAATTCAATCAATTTTCAATTGAATTAATATTATATTGTGAATTAATTTCTATTTAATCTCGTGAATTTCTCTATTTTCTATTTCATTTTGATTTCTAGTTGATAATAATATATATAGAATTTGATTTCTATTCTATTATTTCTATTATATAGAATACTCACTTCGATATACTAATTAGTATAGAATACTAATAAGAATTAGTATAAGATATGTTTCTAGTAATAACAGGTCTAAATATTCAATCGAGGTACCCATTCTATGACAACTCTCAATAGCTTACCCTCTATTTTTGTGCCGTTAGTAGGACTAGTATTTCCGGCAATTGCAATGGCTTCTTTATTTCTTCATGTTCAAAAAAACAAGATTTTTTAGATCTGATGGGTTCAAATCTCATCCATTTTTTTTTTTTCAAGACTTAGATATAGCTAATACAGATGTGCATTTAGTAGAGTATGTTATGGTATAACATAGGGGCATAAATGAAGCAGCTCTTATATATCCGTAAATAGATGCTCGAAATATACAATATAGGGAAATAAATTTCGAATTATTTCCAAATAAATAGATTGGTCGAGGCAGATGCCTGAAACGGAAAGTCGATCTATCTATATGTATGTAGATATTTCTAGAAGATCCTAAAAAAGGGATATTCTTTTATTTTAGACCTAACCCATTCGACGAATTACTCCGATTATTCCTAAAGGAAAGGGTTACATGCGAATGGCACTAGTTGATGAGAGTTACTTCGGAAACAAAAAGTTTCTCCATTCCAATTAAAAAATTAAAAAAAAAAATGCAACTAGATCTAATATGAGTTGGCGATCCGAACATATATGGATAGAACGTATAGTGGGGTCTCGAAAACTAAGTAATTTCTTCTGGGCCTTGATCCTTTTTTTAGGTTCATTAGGATTCGTCTTAGTTGGAACTTCCAGCTATCTCGGTAAGAATTTGATATCTTTAGTTCCATATCAGCAAATCGTTTTTTTTCCACAAGGGATCGTGATGTCCTTCTACGGGATCGCGGGTCTCTTTATTAGTTCCTATTTGTGGTGCACAATTTCGTGGAATGTGGGGAGTGGCTATGATCGATTCGATCTAAAAGAAGGAATAGTGTGTATTTTTCGTTGGGGATTTCCTGGGAAAAAGCGTCGCATCTTCCTACGATTCCGTATGAAGGATATTCAGTCGATCAGAATAGAAGTTAAAGAAGGCATTTATCCTCGTCGTATCCTTTATATGGAAATCAAAGGACAGGGAGCCATTCCATTGACGCGTACTGATGAGAATTTGACCCTGGGTGAAATTGAACAAAAAGCTGCCGAATTGGCCTATTTTTTGCGCGTACCAATTGAAGTATTTTGAAATGAAATAGCAAATAYAACTATAAATNAAAAAAAAAGGAATAGATTCCGGGGTTCGATGCCTTAGAATAGAACTTATGCTTGATAAAAATAGTAGATCGCAGCGCATAGATTCAAAGAATGAGGCGAGTTCATTAGCACAATTCAAAGATGAAAAAATGGAAAAAAAGAAAGCATTTCTCCCTTTTCTTTCTGTTATATCTATAGTATTTTTGCCTTGGTGGATTTCTCTTTCATTTAAGAAAAATGTTGAATCTTGGGTTACTGATTGGTGGAATACTACGCAATCCGAAACTTTTTTGACTGATATTCAAGAAAAGAGTATTATAAAAAAATTCATCGAATTAGAAGAACTCTTACTATTGGACGAAATAATAAAAGAATACCCGGAAATAGAGCTGCAAAGGGCTCATATAAGAATCCACAAAGAAACGATCCAATTGATAAAGATAAACAATGAGGATCATATCCATATGATTTTGCACTTATCGACAAATATAATCTGTTTCATTATTTTAAGTGCTTATTCAATTCTAGGTAATGAAGAACTTCTTATTCTTAACTCTTGGGTTCAAGAATTTCTATATAATTTAAGTGACACAATAAAAGCTTTTTCTATTCTTTTATTAACTGATTTATGTATCGGATTCCATTCGCCCCATGGTTGGGAACTAATGATTGGTTATGTTTACAAAGATTTTGGATTTGTTCATAATGAGAAAATTATATCTGGCCTTGTTTCTACTTTTCCAGTTATTATAGACACAATTTTTAAATATTGGATCTTCCATTATTTAAATCGTCTATCTCCATCACTTGTAGTGATTTATCATTCAATGAATGATTGATCCAACTCGAATATTTCTGACTTTGCACATAAGCAAAGCATTTTAAGACGTACCCATTCCTTCTAACCTACGGGGATTTACCCTCGAATATTTATTTTATATTCGCGTAAAAGAATTTACGTAAATAGCAGAATTGTGGATAGGGAACTAGCCGAGTGACCTACCTCATTTTATTGAAAAATTTTTGGGATCAATGATTGGACTATGCAAATTCAAAATAACCTTTTTTTTTCTTGGATCACGATAAAGAAAGAAATTATTCGATCTATTTCCGTATCGTTTATGATATATATCATCACTCAAGCATCCATCTCAAATGCATATCCCATTTTTGCTCAGCAGGGTTATGAAAATCCGCGCGAAGCAACCGGGCGTATTGTATGTGCCAATTGCCATTTAGCTAATAAGCCCGTGGATATTGAGGTTCCGCAAGCAGTACTTCCTGATACTGTATTTGAAGCAGTTGTTCGAATTCCTTATGATACGCAAGTGAAACAAGTTCTTGCTAATGGAAAAAGGGGGGGGTTGAATGTGGGTGCTGTTCTTATTTTACCTGAAGGATTTGAATTAGCACCCCCCGATCGTATTTCACCCGAGATGAAAGAAAAGATAGGCAATCTTTCTTTTCAGAGCTATCGACCCACTAAAAAAAATATTCTTGTTATAGGTCCTATTCCTGGTCAGAAATATAGTGAAATAACTTTTCCTATTCTTTCCCCGAATCCCGCTAATAATAAAGATGTTCACTTCTTAAAATATCCCATATATGTGGGGGGGAACAGAGGAAGGGGTCAAATTTATCCCGATGGGAACAAGAGTAACAATACGGTTTATAACGCTACAGCGGCTGGTAGAGTAAGTAAAATCATACGAAAAGAAAAGGGGGGATACGAAGTAACTATAGCGGATACGTCAGATGGGCGTCAAGTGGTTGATATTATCCCTCCAGGGCCAGAGCTTCTCGTTTCAGAGGGCGAATCCATCAAACTTGATCAGCCATTAACGAGTAATCCTAATGTGGGTGGATTTGGTCAAGGGGATGCTGAAATAGTACTTCAAGATCCATTACGTGTCCAAGGTCTTTTGTTCTTCCTGGCATCTGTTATTTTAGCACAAATCTTTTTGGTTCTAAAGAAGAAACAGTTTGAGAAGGTTCAATTATCCGAAATGAATTTTTAGATTTGCAAATTTATCAATCTCAACTTCGTAAAGGAAAAGGAATCCAATTCTTATTGGTCTTATGCATGATCAAAAATTATGAACCAATTTTTGCTTGTTTCGAAGTCATTGGGAGTTACTTAGACTCTATTCCTATTCATAGTAGGAATATTATAAAGAAGTTTTTTTGACTTTATCCCTTATTTTTTTTTTTTTTTTTATTTTTTTACGGATTTATCAGAACCTTTTTGTTTCTTCTATTTCTATATTTAATTAAAAATATAGATTAGAGTAGTGAATGACAAAAAAATAGTAAATAGAACTTACTGGAGATAATTAAGGGTTTATTAGAAAAGAAAGGATTTGAATAATATCTGTACTCGTCAAATAAATATATTATAATTGGTTCATTTAGGAAAACGAAATCAAGTAATTTCAGTCTAACTTTGAAAGATAGATACTATCCTCCAATAATAGATGTTCAAAATCAATCAATGACATTTTCCAAACATAATTTGAATTTTCAAATTGAAATCAAAATAATATATTCTATTATGAAAGCTTAAGAACTCAAGGGATCCC